ACTGGATCTTACGGAGCCAATTCATGCGCGACTCGCCTCGGGTCTGATCATAGAAAAAATTCTCCTCAAGCAAACCAGCCTATCCTCTGTATGGGGCTTACATGGTGGTTGGAACGGAGATACATTTGGTTTGGCTGTAAATTCCAATGTGGCGGATCATATATCCGCGCGAGCCAATCAATAGTTCAAGTCACACACTCCCATAATCCATATTCTCCTCGGAGAATCCACTTCAACTATTCATATCAAACAAATAATACAATATTTCGAAGTTGAAAGGAAATATCCAAACACATGTCTTATTCTTTTCAATAATCCATATTTGTAGCAATAAAATACTATTTTTTTGTTTGTTCCTTCAAAAAATGGAATCTGATTGATTACAAATATCTAGTGCCCTCTCTATAAAGGTCCGGAAATGCCTTGTTTACGAATCATTGGGAAGTGCATTAACATAAATACAGCAGTAAGAAGGGGTAATACAAAAGTGTGTAAACTATAAAAACGGGTCAAAGTTGATTGACCCACACTAGCACTTCCGCGCAATAACTCGACTAAAGGTGATCCTATTACAGGAATAGCATCAGGTACACCTGTTACAATTTTGACCGCCCAATAACCAATTTGGTCCCAAGGTAAGGAATAACCAGTTACACCAAAAGATGCGGTCAATACAGCCAAAACCACACCCGTAACCCAAGTTAATTCGCGAGGTTTTTTAAACCCACCAGTCAGGTACACGCGAAATACGTGCAAGATCATCATTAGGACCATCATACTTGCCGACCATCGATGAACTGATCGAATTAACCAACCAAAATTGGCTTCAGTCATTATGTATTGAACAGAGGCAAAGGCCTCGGTAACGGTCGGACGATAGTAAAAAGTCATGGCAAACCCCGTGGCTACTTGTACTAAAAAACAAGTAAGTGTAATCCCCCCTAGACAATAAAATATGTTGACATGAGGAGGAACATATTTACTAGTTATATCATCTGCAATCGCCTGAATCTCTAGACGCTCTTCGAACCAATCATATACTTTATTGAGATAGGTAAAACAAGAGAACTCCCCCTCGGAGAACTGTATATGAGAATTTCATCTCGTACAGCTCAAGCAGAAACACCCCAATACTGGTTGTAACGAATATGTAATAGAAATTTGTGAATTGAAATTGAATATTTATTTTATTATTCCTATTCCCCGGATTAAATCTTCTCTGACGATACGAAAAAAAAAATCCTCAAACTTTACTTTTCTTTGTGATGATAATGCCAAAATATCAAGTCAGCGCATTCGTATTTATGTTGATAGCTATAGGCTTCTTGAATCTTCTTTGTCCCTATTTTATTGTTTTAATTTGTATTTTGTATCTAATTATGAAAATTTTTTTTTTATAGGAATTCTCTTGTTGAGACCCTATGAATCAATTGAAACCTCAGATTCATACTAGAACCACGATGTTGAATAAAGCCCCCAAGCTAAGACAAAAGGTTCTCTGAGTAAGAACCGTTTGATCATCACCACTTATTAAATTAATAGATTTAATGACTAAAAATTAGGAATTTTATTTGTCCATTGGTGAAAATAAACAGAAACAAAATTTTTAAGGAAGAAAACCCTATTCGATCCATAATGGTGAAAATAAACAGAAACAAAATTTTTAAGGAAGAAAACCCTTTCGATTTATAATGATAAAATCTTTTTTTTTTTGAATCCAGTCGCGAGGTATAAATAATAGGTATGAATCATAGTTCAAATATTTCTCGATCTATTCCATATATTTCGTGCTCCAGATAAAAAAATGAATATCCGACGAAGCAGAATTCATCTCTCTCAAGATGACAGACCCGTTCTCTGTACTATCAATAGGATCAATTATAACAAGTCACACACTCATATTCCGGAAATACAGAAACAAAGGAATTTCACGGTCGAACTGCCAGAATGGACTAGAAATCAGAGTCCTAAATAATTGATTTTGGATTGAAAATCAAGGACTTCATTTGGACCTAATTCATTGAAATTCCATCTAGTAAAACGGAAGAATTATAAATCTCCAAAATAATAGATAGGAATACCGCAAATAGAGCCATTGCGACCCCCATCAAAGGGGTAGTTCCCCACCCGGGAGCTACTTTCCCGTATTCTGAATTCAATGGTTTCAATAAACTCCCCGCATTAGTTCGTCTTGGACCAGATCTGGAACTATCCTCAACAGTTTGTGTAGCCATAAATCCTATTGCATTGGTTGAGATCGGTTGACTTTGTATACTATTCTGTTGTAAATAAAGGATCTTATCATAGATCCTTTATGATTTTGAAATTTGATAATAATGGAAACAGCAACCTTAGTTGCCATCTTTATATCTGGTTTACTTGTAAGTTTTACCGGGTACGCCTTATATACCGCTTTTGGGCAACCCTCTCAACAACTAAGAGATCCATTCGAGGAACACGGGGACTAGTTGAAGTAAAGTAATGAGCCTCCCAATTTTGGGAGGCTCATTACTTTACTTCCATTTAGATAATGTAAGATAATGAAAAATCATTTCGCCTTTTTAGTCGGAACCTTAGGTGGCTCTCGAAAAAATATAGCGAAAAAAATGATTCCTAGAGTCGAGACTAAGAGGAATGTATAAACCAATGCTTCCATAAATTCGATCGTGGTTTACAATTATAGCTTCCACACCTGTTCATTTGGGATCATCTCCCAGATTAAGAAAGGACAAGAGTAAAAAGTGAAAGAAAGGGCGGTGATTCAAATCAACATTTATCTGGTACTCTATGTTAAAGTCAAAGTTAAATAAAAAAAATACAATAGAGGCAAAAGATATAAAAGCAGTGTTGTATCAGACGACTTGTCTCCTTGTAGTTGGATCTCCAAGTTTTTGGAATGCTCCAAATTCTACTTGAGCATCTAAATCTGGGTCAATACCAGCAAAAACATCTCTGAACAAGGTTCTAGCACCATGCCAAATGTGTCCGAAAAAGAAGAGCAAAGCAAACGAAGCATGTCCAAAAGTGAACCAACCCCTTGGGCTGCTACGAAAAACACCATCTGATTTCAAAGTAGCACGATCTAATTCAAAAATTTCACCCAATTGAGCACGTCTAGCATATTTTTTCACAGTAGCAGGATCACTATAACTGACTCCATCGAGTTCGCCGCCATAGAACTCAACAGTTACTCCTACTTGTTCGACACTATATTTAGATTCCGCCCTTCTAAAGGGAACATCGGCTCTTACAATTCCGTCTCCGTCTACCAAAACTACTGGAAATGTTTCAAAAAAAGTAGGCATACGGCGTACAAAAAGCTCACGCCCTTCTTTATCTCTAAAGATGGGATGTCCTAACCATCCAACAGCTATTCCATCCCCATTGTCCATCGAGCCCGCTCTAAATAAACCTCCTTTTGCTGGATTATTGCCAATGTAATCATAAAAAGCTAATTTTTCGGGAATTTTAGACCAAGCTTCTGATAAACTCTGATTTTCGTCTAGTCCGGCACCAACCCTTCGATATATTTCTTGCTGGAAGTATCCTTGATCCCATTGATAACGAGTGGGACCAAATAATTCGATGGGGGTAGTTGCGGAGCCATACCACATTGTTCCAGCAACAACAAAAGCTGCAAAAAAGACAGCAGCGATACTACTGGAAAGGACAGTTTCAATATTACCCATACGTAATCCTTTGTATAGGCGTTGGGGGGGACGTACACTAAGATGGAATAGGCCCGCTAATATACCCAATGTACCTGCTGCAATATGATGAGAGGCTATTCCTCCCGGAACAAAAGGATCAAAACCTTCTACCCCCCACGCAGGATTTACAGATTGGACTTTTCCGGTTAGTCCATAAGGATCAGACACCCATATTCCAGGACCATACAAGCCTGTTACATGAAATGCACCAAACCCAAAACAAGCTAATCCTGAAAGAAATAAATGAATTCCAAAGATCTTGGGCAAATCCAAAGAAGGTTTTCCTGTACGTTCATCAGAGAATATTTCTAGATCCCAATATACCCAATGCCAGATAGCTGCCAAGAAGCACAAACCAGAAAACACAATATGTGCCCCGGCCACACCCTCGTAACTCCAAATACCCGGATTCGTTATACTCCCTCCTGTGATACTCCAGCCGCCCCATGAATTGGTTATTCCTAAACGAGTCATAAAGGGTATAACGAACATACCCTGTCTCCACATTGGATCAAGAACGGGGTCAGAGGGATCAAAAACGGCTAATTCGTATAGAGCCATTGAACCGGCCCAACCAGCAACGAGAGCTGTATGCATTATATGTACAGAAATTAAACGACCGGGATCATTCAATACGACGGTATGAACACGATACCAAGGCAAACCCATGGAAATACCCCTTTATCAAAGAAAAATAGACACTATGTAACTTTATCACATTGGAAAAAAGACTATGCTATGGACCTATCCCTTTCAGTGGATTATTTCGGAACAAGGGTTCATATTTATAGAATTCCATTTCGTTGGGAATAATGGAACAATTCTGTTCATAGGAACAAAGATAAGCAGATCTATTCTATACCCGATAAGTCCCAATACGCAATGGGGATTGGTCCCATTTTATATCAGCGAATGCGTAGATACTTGTTCATCATTCGAAGAGCCCGACCCATTTGTAATAATTTTCCCTTACGTCTTACTATTTCGTAATATCTTTCGTAATATCTAGGGATAAAAACATTACGTTTCCACATCAAAGTAAAATATAGTACTTAAACCCCCTTTCTTTCAGTTGATGCCTATTGGTGTTCCAAAAGTACCTTTTCGGAGTCCTGGAGAGGAAGATGCAATTTGGGTTGACGTATAGTGCGACTTGTCAGACATATTGGGTCATATGGGATTTCCCCGTTCTCTCCCCCGATCGAGATACCCTCTGTTTCGCCCAAAAAAGATTGTTTGAACCATCAATCAATAATTTGGAGCGTGAAATGCAATTAGATCCATTTTTGAGGGAGTCAAATCAGTATTAATATTATCAATTATCAAAATTTATGGTTGGCTTGGTTGGACCAATCCAATAAAATGAAGTATCCAGGCTCCGTTCAAAAAATACCCAATTGGTAATATATGTATCATTACCACTTTATCATAAGTGATTACTTGATAGCATATGGGCGATCTCAAACTACCAATCAATGAAATAATATTATGACTACATCGCGTATTTGTTGTAAGTTGTTGTAAGAAAGGCACGAAATGCGTTGAAAAAAGTAAAAGAAAGTGGTATTGGGAGCATTTGTCCTATATGTGCAAATTGAAATCGGGCAGATCTTTACCCGGAGTAGAACATAAACCTAAAATAATTGAGGAGGCCCATTCAGGAACAAGAAAATTACATCGTAATTTTGATTCGATTTCGATGAAACAATACATCAATGAAAGGTTAATTCGATAAGTTTAGTGGATTCTTTTATTTTTTACAGAGATTGGAGCAAAAAAAAGATTTTTAAAAATAAAAAAAAAAAATCGAAGAAAAAAGGCCCCTTCATTAGGAGGTAGAAAAGTCCTACTATAAAAAAAAGGAAACCGGGGGTAGAATCAACACATTGATTCTTTTTTTTTTTTTGAACCGTATGCATCCAAAGGCGCGTGTACGGTTCCTAAGGGATAAAATTTTGTCCTAATCAACCGACTTCATCGAGAAAGATTACTTTTTTTAGGTCAGGAAGTTGATAGCGAGATTTCAAACCAACTTATTGGCCTGATGGTATATCTCAGTATAGAGGATGAGACCAGAGATCTTTATTTGTTTATAAATTCCCCCGGCGGGTGGGTAATACCCGGAGTTGCAATTTATGATACTATGCAATTTGTGCCACCAGATGTGCATACAATATGCATGGGATTAGCCGCTTCAATGGGATCTTTCATCCTGGTCGGAGGAGAAATTACGAAACGTATAGCATTCCCTCACGCTTGGCGCCAATGAGTTTTTTATTTGAAAGAAAAAAGAAGACTATGCCTTCGCCATATTTAATATAAATAAGAATTTTTAAGATAATATTTAAGTAATAATAGCATGGCACTTCGAGTTCGATATGAACAAACCATTATTGTTTTTTCATAACATGGGATTATGTATCGGGCGAGTAATATGAGACAAAGGCTTTGATTTTATCTATCCGGGCTTCATTTCAGCGTCACAAAATTTTATTTTTCACGCCAAAGGCCTCTTTCCAATATTTATGTTATGAAATATGAAAGAATACTCAAATGAAAAAAAAAAACAAGATCCTTTTTTTTTACTTATTTTATACTTATTTGATCATATCAAAAAGAAACTTTGGGATTGCTGAATCACATATGAGATATATCATAAATATAGAAAGCAACGGAACCATCATAGTATTTTTTTAACTCCCCCGAAAAGAAGGGTGGTAAATGGATCACTTAACAATTTGGGTCTGCTAGATCCAGATCCTATTTCGTTTTTTTTTCTCAACCAAAGGAAAAAGTCCATTGTAGAGCCGTATGCAATGCACAAAAAATGCCTGTACGGTTGTTCAATTATATATACTTATTTTTCTTGTTATTCTTTATCTTTTTCCCTAGTCCAATCAATCGTACAAGATCACGGAAACATTCATTATGTTATATCATCAGGGTAATGATCCATCAACCTGCGAGTTCTTTTTATGAGGCACAAACAGGAGAATTTGTCCTAGAAGCGGAAGAACTTCTGAAACTACGCGAAACCCTCACAAGGGTTTATGTACAAAGAACGGGTAACCCCTTATGGGTTGTATCCGAAGACATGGAAAGGGACGTTTTTATGTCAGCAACAGAAGCCCAAGCTCATGGAATTGTTGACCTGGTAGCGATCGAAAATGCCGGGGATTTCACGTAAATCTGCGATTCCATTTCGAACCATAATTTAATTTGGATGAATCCATATTCGAACCATAATTTAATTTGGATGAATCTAAATTCAATATTTTATCTGCTTTGTTTAAGGTAAAGTAAAAAAAAAGTGGAACAAATTCATAATCATCTGGTTAGGATTGATCTAAACCAGCCCATTTTCTATACAATAGAGTATGCCAACTATTAAACAACTTATTAGAAACACAAGACAGCCAATAAAAAATGTAACAAAATCCCCCGCTCTTCGGGGATGTCCTCAGCGTCGAGGAACATGTACTCGGGTGTATGTGCGACCCGTTCAGATCATGAGATGGAACAAAATAAAGTACAAATTTTTCCAGTATCAATGACCAATACCAATGAATAGGATAGGTTGGAAGGAAGAATTCTAATCAATATAATATAATATATATAAAAAAAAAAACCTCCATTGCGTATCAAATTTATGGTTTCTATTGGTGCAAATCCAATCACCTCAATTGGAGATGAAAAGCAATTCCCCAGTGGTAGCAAATGGTTATCCATTAAGCGGGGTAAATCATATTTAAGAAGCAAAAGAATTATGCTCCTACTTTTGCAAGAACGGACTATATAGGGTCAGCTACCTAGCCAACCTTTGAAATTAAATACCGTTACTGTATGGTTAGATCTCATTGTGAAAAGACTTATTACTGTACAATTCATAGGTAGAGTCAAAGAATGTGAACTGTACAAGTTACTAATAACATTGATTAATGGTGGAAGGGGCTCCGGTGTATAGAGAGGACCTTACCGTTTAAGAAGTAGCCATAGAAACGATGGAACCCACTATTTATTTATTTTATCCATTTACCTTTACTATTTATTGATACTTTATACTATACTCAACTTTAATTGCAATTTACTATTTTTTTGTTGATACCCAGTATCAATACAATTGATTATTTCGAGGTTAAATGCCTGGAAAAATGGTGGTTGGGAAGGTTATAGTAGCAAAAGCCATTGGAATTTTTTTTATACATTGGAAGAATCCGTTTTGTTATTTATAGACCAGGAAAGGGAAAAAGAATAACTGAAAGAAAATAAATCAATTAGTTATTCATCAAAGTTTAATTTGATTCAATGACCAGAATTAGACGAGGGTATATAGCTCGGAGACGTAGAATAAAAATTCGTTTATTTGCATCAACCTTTCGAGGGACTCATTCAAGACTTACTCGAAATACTATTCAACAGAAAATAAGAGCCTTGAGTTCTTCTCATCGGGATAGGGGCAGGCAAAAGAGAAATTTTCGTCGTTTGTGGATTACTCGGATAAATGCAGCAATTCGTGAAATTTTGGTATCCTATAGTTATAGCAGATCCATACATGATCTGTATAAGAGGCAGTTGCTTCTTAATCGTAAAATACTTGCACAAATAGCCATATCAAATAAAAATTGTCTTTACATGATTTCCAATCAGATCCTTAAATAAGGAGATTAGAAGGAATCCACCATAATAATTTAAATGGGGCCCCGGAGAATGAGCTCCGGGAAAATAGAGTAGAAATTAATATAAATAAGAGAAATAAATAAAATGTGAAATATACTAAAAACAAATATCGAAAAATGAATTAACACATTAAAATGAAAAAAGAAGAAATAAATTTTTGCTTATGATGTGACAATCCAATCGGGGTTCATATTGAAATTTTGATTCAATTGCAATTGAGGAATAGCCTATCTATTTATTTCTAATTTGAGGACCCGTAGTTCTAGGAGTCGATTCAGTTCTCTCAAATTGTTTCTCATTATTAAGAAAGGGTAACAAAGATAAAATACGAGCTTGCTTTATAGCAATAGTAATTAATCGTTGTTGTTTCAAAGTCAATCTATTCACTCGTCTAGATAATATTTTTCCTTGTTCACTAATAAATCGACTAATTAAACTCATGTTTCTATAATCAATTCGATCCCCCGATCCAATTGGGGGCAAACGCCTACGAAAAGACCGCTTGGATTTAAGAAAAAGTCGCTTGGATTTATCCATGGTTTATTCCTTATCTTTTAAATCTTATTTCTTAATTCGAATTTCTTTTGCGATCCTACCGAAATAGGATGAAATAGGATTGGTTTGTTTTCTTTTTATAATTCCTTATTTATATATATTATTATGTAATTTATTGCTGTTCCTTGGAGGGGTTACAAATGCGTTACATTTTCTCTATTTCTTTATCTCCCCATGAATCGTATGCTTGTAACAATAGGGACAAAATTTTATCAATTCCAATCGACTAGGCGTATTGTGTCGATTTTTTTGAGTAATATATCTGGAAATGCCCCGCGATTCCTTATTAATATCGTTTCGGACACAACTGTTACATTCCAAAATAACCTTTACTCTGACATTTTTACCCTTGGCCATAAACCCCCTTTATTTTTTTTATTCACTCGACTCTTCTATTTTTGAAACGAAGAAGAAAACAACAAGTTCAAGTTGCTGGCTCGAAACCAAATTATTAAATATTTCATTGCAATCAAATCAATAGAGAATATAAGTAATACGATTATTTTCTAATCAAATCAATTAGAGAATAGTAAGTAATACGATTATTTTCTAACTATCAATTAGTTATAGTATTTCATTTAAGTATCTTGTATGCGTTTGTTGTCCGCGACCTTTACTTTACATTTCTATTCTCCCTCTATTAATTCAGCGTGAACCCGAGTTTCGTTGCGGATGAATCTTCTTTGATTCTTTCTCTTTCCTTCTTTTTTTTTCCTAAAAAACAGAAAGAATAAAAAAAGGTTAGTCACAGATAATTTATTCTATCTCTAATCTTCTTCATCCCTAACTAGAATGAAAAAAAGGGGAATGTTAACGCATCTGGGAATAAACGATTAATCTCTATCAATAGGCCTGCTAAAGACCCGAACCATAGAGTGCTTAACACAGGTGCCACAGAGAGATATGTTTTTAGATCTCGCATTGAAAATCCTCCTTTTTTATTGTAATACATATATGATCAGATACACATGTCGTTAAGGATTACTTGTATTTGTACGCAGAATCCCTAACTCAAATGAATATATAATTATAATATAACAAACAACCCCCTGGTTGATGATATTTTCCTTTCTTTACAACATAAAAAAGTGTTCACTTACTTTCTTTTATGAACATTACCTACCTACTTTCTTTTTATAATTATATATTTTATTTGATTCTTTTATTATATGTTATATTGTTATATGAGACGAAAAAGAAATGACAAGATAAATTGTATATAAATGGGGGAAATCACGATGTGGAAAACAAGATGGGGATTCTCTACAATGACACTATAGGCCAATTGAAAGGGATGTAGCGCAGCTTGGTAGCGCGTTTGTTTTGGGTACAAAATGTCACAGGTTCAAATCCTGTCATCCCTATCTATTACTTCTCCCATGTACAGTAATAAAGGATCCATTGAGATCAATAAAAATGAGACATACATAATGCTTTATTATACTATATGTATCCAAAGTGGGGGTTACAAATCAAATTCTTTTATTTATATAAAGCCCTTTACTTTATATTGGGATAAGAAGGAAAGCGCTCTTAGTTCAGTTCGGTAGAACGCGGGTCTCCAAAACCCGATGTCGTAGGTTCAAATCCTACAGAGCGTGCTTCTGTTCTTCTTGGGTCGAATTACAAGTAAATAACTTTACTAACTAGAGCAGCAACCCGAATTTGACCTCCTCCTTTCTTTAATCCGCAGGAGGTCAATAAAAAAAAGAGAGATATTATTTAAAAAGAGATGAGCTCTTACTTAATCAAAGGTCTAACTGATCGCCGCGTCTGTATTGCAAATACGCAGTTACGAATAATCCAGCCAAAGTAATAGGAATTAGACCTAACACGATTCCAAATAGTAAAACTTCAATCATTTTTTTTTAAGGTAGGTAAAAAAGGGGGGTAATATCTATCTCTAAATAGTAATCCAAATCGCCAAAGAATCTCAATAACCAAGAATTACAATTTACATGGGAAGGAACTATGGACTATCGGGATATCTCACAAAGACATTTTTATCAATTGTTCATTCAATCAATTTCAAATAAGTCGTATCTTGCTCAGACCAATAAATAGAGTTGAGGTTATAGTTAAAGCCGCCAGTAGAAAACCGAAATAACTAGTTATAGTAGGCATGAAGGAACTAAATGGGATACGTTCTATTTATACATATGTTTATTTATGAAACACTTACCTAAGTTTCTTATCTTGAAAAAAAAAGATAATAAAAAGACCAATTGATAAAATGAGTCAAAATTAAATTGAAAGCTTTTGATTTTATTTATTATTCATTATAGATAGCACAAATAATAGTGCCAGAAGTAAAAAAAAAAAATATGGTTTTATCTTCTTTGACATCTATTGATCCCACGATTCTGACTCAAGCGATTCCTCCAGCAACTCTTAAATAAAGTATCCTGAATAAAAGAATGTCAAAATTTATAAATTAAACTCTTAAAAATAAAATTTTTAAAATTAATTATTTTATTGAAAATAAAATAAAAACGCTAGGGTCATTACTAAACTAATTTAATATATATATTTGGATCGTTTCTTTTATTTTTCAATTGTATTTATTCCATTTTTTATATTTTGTTTGGAACAAGAACCTTATAAAATAACACCTTTTTTTTACTCGTTCAATTGACAATTATTTATTGTTAATTCAGAAGAGAAAAGTTATCGCATGATAGAATAGATAGTAGATAACTTTCCAAAATAAAACCTTTATTGAGTTTGAGTAGGCTCTGATGCAACCATGTCTAATGCAACTGCAACAATGTTTGCATTACAAATATGGATCAATTATTGTTTGTTCTCTTTCTTTCATGAAATACTATTGCTGTTAGTTTATTGTACTACTAACCAATTCTTTGAAATTAAAGGATTCTAGCCGAGCAAAAAACTAAAAAAAACCATGCTATTGCCTATAATAATAAATAATAATGAAATGGTGGGAATATAAATCGAATAATCTATCTTTCTTCTAAATTTATTTATATTTAGTATATAAAATTATTGGAATCGAACCCGTCAGATTCACACTTTATTCGATCATTAGTTTATCGTACAAAGTTAGTAATAGAAATAAATTCTATTCTATACTGCAGGAATTAATGATATTGAATGGCACATGGTTTTGTATAGATTAAGGAATAAGAATTAAGGAATAAGAAAAAGAAGAAACGAATTATGTAACACTTTTTTCTTTTAGATATTGATTGAAACTGCATTGCTGTGTCAGAAGAAGGATAGCTATACTGATTCGGTATACTCTAAAGATGCCTTCGGTACAATATTGACGATCTCATAAAGATGACGGATCAGTGGGTTTTCATTTACTGATTCCATCTTTCACGGAATCGATTCCCTCTTTGACTGTACAAGAATATGTGGAGCTCAGCATGTCTGGAAGCACGGGAGAACGTTCTTTTGCTGATATTATCACCAGTATTCGATACTGGGTCATTCATAGCATTACTATACCTTCCCTATTCATTGCGGGTTGGTTATTCGTCAGCACGGGGTTAGCTTACGATGTGTTTGGCAGTCCTCGTCCAAACGAGTATT